CCTTCCGTCCCAGACCGGCCAGAATCAAAATTTTCAATTCCCTTTTTGAGCAACCCTCTTAAGTATAATTATTGATAAAATATACGTGTACGTCTTTTTTCTAATTAAAAAAATTCTTTTCTCAACCGGATCTTTTTTCATTTTCACAAATTGAATCGAATTCAAATAATATGAACTGAAAGCATTTGTGTTCCCCGCTTGCGGGGAACATCGATCACAAGAGTTTGAATTAAAAAACGTTGGATGGGCGTTTTTGCGTATGCCCCCCTCTTTCATTCACTTTCATATTTAAGCGAGTTTCGTAGAAAAATCTTACGCCCCCCTCGAGTTGAATTTTCAAAGATCCATTCTAAATCGAAATGCGAAAGCCTACCCATTCCTATCTTTTTACAGTCCCAATTATTCTCTTTTCATTTCGGAAGTCTAAACAAGAGGGTATTCCTGGTACTGATTGAATTCGGGATTAAGTCTCTTAAGTAAGAGACTAGGTTAGATTAAAATAAAAAACAACAAATTAGAAAGGAAACAATGACTTAATCTGGGCCCTTTTGTCTTTGTATCTATACAAAATAGTCTAGCATCCCGTAAAATGGGCTCTTTTTTTTTTTTTTTTATTTATTTAGAATTCCCACAGAAAGAATTCGGGGTGGGAGTAGATAAGAGTTAGTGAGCAATGAAAGATACCGATTTGAATATCGGTGTCGGTCCAAATCTCATTAACCAGTAATCCCGCTCCATAAGGAATGGAGGCTCTTTGATTCTAACCCAAATTTTGGGGTATTTTTTCTTGGGCTTTTTTTAAATGAATACTTGTAAATCTCTGGAATAACAATTGAGACGGGGGTGATTCATATAGTCTATTTACTTTATTTTGATTTTGAATTTGGGGAAAGATTATTGAATCTGAAGCCCAAGCCAAAGAAACGGCGCATAATTTGAGGAAAGGCTTATATGCATGGATTGCTATCCTTCTATTTCAGAGATAATGTCCTTTTGCTTTTTTAAGATTTGTGAGCCCTTATCTTCCTGTTAAATATTTAACATACAATATACATAATTACTTCCAACGAAAATTGTTCAGTCTAATCTGATAGATACAGAAATCGCCCATTTTTGTAATTCTGATTTGTTCTTTCGTTTCAGGATTCCGGATGAACGACTAACAACCTAAATATTCCCTTCATATACAAAGAAAAAGGCTGTGTATCGACCGAAGCAATGACTATTCATGATTCCATACTGGAATCAATTACATACCGGTTCCAAACTAAAGAAATGTTAATGTTATGGTAAAACTTCGTTTGAAACGATGTGGTAGAAAGCAACGTGCGACTTGAAGGACATGATCCGCTGTGGATTTGTTTTTTACATCCACCGTTTTCGATTTTATATGAATGGGCTCTTGGCTCGACATTTTTTCTTCTGTTCTATTAGAATCCTCAAGTTTTTTTTGGGGGGGGTAATGGAACTAGTACAGGATGGAGCTCGAGTATAAAGTATTTATTCATTTCTCAGGGGCAAGGATCTAGGGTTAATACCAATCAATAAGTTGGAAAAAACTTCGTAAGTCAATTTTCGATATAGAAATCGAAAGGATCTGATTCGAGCAATTTTGAAATCCAAAAGCAAGGGGAAAATTTGTTGGAATTGGGAAAACTTTTTCTACCAAAAGTGTATCCTATAGGAATCAATTGTTCGTATGATTTTTAAATCAAAAGGGGGTGTGTTGCTGCCATTTTTTAAAAAAAAAAAAAAAAAAAAAAAAAACGTTAAAGGTCGCCGAAGTAATGTCTAAACCTAATGATTCAAAGCAAAGATAAAGATAAAGGATCCTGGAACAAGGAAATACCATTTTTCAATTGTCTCAACAATTTAATCCAATCCAAAAATCGATTCGATTCGAAACGAGACAAACAAAAAAGGGGCTTGAGACCGCTCAAAAAAGGAATGCCTAAGGATTTTCGGCTGGGCTTTGAAACTTATCTAACTTGAGTTATGAGAGTACGAATTTTTTTTTGTTTCTTTTGAAAATGAAAAAGAAACAAAAAAAAAAAGAATAACTTCAATCTCTAATTGATTTGATTATTTTATAGATCTATTTGACATTCTAATTCTATACATAGACATAACTATCACTTCTAACCATTTTGTTTTTCTCGAGCCGTACGAGGAGAAAACTTCTTATACGTTTCTAGGGGGGGGTACTGTTCATCTATATCTATCCCAATGAGCCGTTTATCGAATCGTTGCAATTGATGGTCGATCCCGAAGAGAAGGAAGAGATATTCGGAAAGTGGGTTTTTATGATCCGATAAATAATCAAACCCATTTAAATGTTCCTGCTATTCTATATTTCCTTGCCAAGGGCGCTCAACCTACAGGAACCGTTCATGATATTTCACGGAAAGCGGGGGTTTTTACAGAACTTAGTCTTAATCAAACGAAATTTTATTAAGGAATAGAACAAAAAAAGAGGGTGTGGATGCGCTTTATCTAGTTTTGTATAATTTTTTCTTTACTATCCCCCCTTTTGTTCTATTCAGACCTATTTCTTTTCGGTTTTTTTTTTTTTCAAGTCTTTCTCTAAAAAGGTATTCTTAAAGTTTTTTATTTATCTAATTCTTTAGATATTATTTATAAATTTCCATATTTATTATATCTATTTATTAATATATAATTTGATTTGTTATTTGGATTTGAATTCAATTTAATAAATAACCAATTAACTCTTTTTTAACTCTTTTTGTTTTTGTCATTGTATTTTTTTGAGTATTTTCTCAATCTTGCTATTCAATATTCAATGTCATATTGACAATAGTGTATTGAACAAATATAATTTGATCATGGATAAATGGGCCCATTTATCTCCGTTCCATAGGTTTGGTTGTCTTTTTTTTTATGTTCAGAATCGATTAGAAATTTTTTTGATTCGAGTTCTTGCTAATTTCATTTTTTGATTCCGTTGTGAAATTCAATTTTTTTTTTTTTTTGATTTATTTTTATTCCGATTCTATCTACCCATTCGAATTATTTGGGTTGCTAACTCAACGGTAGAGTACTCGGCTTTTAAGTACGGCTAGCATCTTTTACACATTTCTATGAAGCAAAGAATTCGTCCAAATCTTCGGGAGAGTTTGTAAGACCGCGACTGATCCTGAAAGGAATGAATGGAAAAAACAGCATGTCGTATCAATGGATAATTTTGAGAAGATTTTATTCTTGTTCAATCGCTATAAAACCAAGTTTGAATTCTTGGCGCGGAACAAAATCAATTTAATTAAGAGTTGGGTCGAGTGAATAAATGGATAGAGCCCTAGGGTTCCAATTATAGGGAAACAAAAAGTAACGAGCTTCAGTTCTTAATTTGAATGATTATCCGATCTAATTAAACGTTAAAAAGATATTAGTTCCTAACGCGGATAAAGGCTTTCCCATGAGGGGATTATCGATTTATTTAATGAGTCCTAAGTATTAGCGAGTCCCTATTATGGGTTGTAACTGAATGTGTAGAAGGAGCAGTATATTGATAAATAGAGTTGTTTTTTCCAAAATCAAAAGAGCGATTGGAGTGAAAAAATAAAGGGTTTCTAACCACCTAGTTATACTATAACAAACATAAACCGATTAAATTAACTCGAAATGAGAGGATAGAAAATCCAGTGATGAGTCTACCCATTTTCAAGGTATCTACTTTTTTTACTACAATACTTTGTTTTCACCGTATCGCACTATGTATTGTTTGATCGCTCACAAAATCCCTTGCCTTTATTTTTAATCGAATTTCATTTCAAATGGAGGAATTTCAAGTAGATTTCGAACTAGATAGATCTCAACAACACGATTTCCTATACCCACTTCTTTTTCGGGAGTATATTTATGTACTTGCTCATGATCATTGTTTAAATAGCTCGATGATGTCATTGGAAGGGGGGTTTTATGACAATAAATCTAGTTCGCTAAGTGTGAAACGGTTAATTACTAGAATGTATCAACGGATTAATTTGAGTATTGCTGCTAATGATTCGAATCAAAATCCAATTTTTGGGCACAACAATAAGTTGTATTCTCAAATTATATCAGAGGTATTTGCTGCCGTGGTGGAAATTCCATTTTCCCTACGGTTGGTAGCTTCTTTAGGAGGGAAAGAAATTGAAAAATCGCCTAATTTCCAATCAATTCATTCAATATTTCCTTTTTTCGAGGATAAATTGTCCCATTTAAATTATGTGTTAGATGTACGAATACCCCACCCCATTTGTCCCGAAATCTTGGTTCAAACCCTTCGCGACTGGGTAAAGGATGCCTCTTCTTTACATTTATTACGGTTCTTTCTCCACGAGTATTTTAATTCGAACAGTCTTATTACTCCAAAGAACTCTATTTCTGTTTTTTTAAATTTCAAAAGTAATCCAAGATTGTTATTGTTTCTATATAATTCTCATGTATATGAATATGAATCCATCCTCTTTTTTCTCTGTAACCACTCGTCTCATTTACAATCAACATCCTCTCGAGTCCTCGTTGAGCGAACGTATTTCTATGGAAAAGTCGAACATCTTGTCGAAGTCTTTGCTAAAGATTTTCAGGATATCTTAGGGTTGTTCAAGGATCCTTTCATGCATTATGTTAGATATCAAGGAAAATTCATTTTGGCTTCAAAGGATACGCCTCTTCTGATGAATAAATGGAAATATTACCTTGTCAGTTTATGGCAATGGCATTTTCACGTGTCTTCTCAACTAGGAAGGGTTCAGCTAAACCACTTACACTTAGGCAAGTACGCTATTAACCTTATGGGCTATCTTTCCGGTGTGCGACTAAATTCTTTGTTGGTACGTAGTCAAATGCTAGAAAATTCATTTCTAATAGGTAATTCCATGAAGAAGGTCGATACGACCGTTCCAATTATTCATCTGATTGGATCATTGACTAAGGCGCGGTTTTGTAATGCATTAGGGCATCCTATCAGTAAGTCGACCTGGGCCGATTTCTCTGATTCT